TTACAAAACTTCCCTCTTGTATCATCAATCCATCGCCCATTAATACAATCCCAACATTTTTGGATTCCAAATTCAGAGCAATACCTCTAGTCCCTTCTGCAAATTCGACTAATTCACCTGACATTATTTCACCAAGACCTATAATACGAGCAATCCCATCCCCCACTTGAACTACGCGACCGATATTTTCAATCCCTACTTTCCTATTATATTGCTCAATACGTTCGCGGAGAATTTTATTAATTTCGTCGACTCGAAGGGTTGCCATTAGTGTTTCTTGAATCTTTTTTTCGGAAGCAAGGGGAAAAATAATGCCTAAATTCTAAACGAAAGTAGGAGTTCAAGGCCTAATAAAGAAAATTATCTCTTCCATTCTATGGCCCCGAGAATGCCAATATTAGCACGAATCGTACGGAAATGTAACTCGGTATTCAAACAACTATTCAAAGTTCCTAGAGCTCCTTGTAGGGCTTGTTGGAAAACCCGTTGTCGGACCTGATTCATCGCCCTTTGTTTTTCAAAATAAAGGGTTTCATTTTTAGACTTTTCTAATTGTTCCAAACTACTAGAAGTAGCATTAATCAAATTTTCTTTTTCTCGTTCTATCTCAGAGTATCCATTCATTCGATACTCATCTGCTTCTAGTTCGACTTTCTGTAATCGAATCCGAGCTTTTTCGAGTTGTTCAAGGATCCCTCTACGCAATTCTTGCGAATTTTGAATAGTACTTAAGATCCTCTGTTTTCGATTATCTAATAAATCTTTTAATGAAAGTAGATTATCTTGCTATTTAAGTTTACAACTTTTATGATCTCTTCCCGAACCAAACATGAATCTTTCGATTCATTTGGCTCTCACGCTCCTTTTTTTCTTTTTTGCTATGTATTATGGCTATTTCCATATCTTTTTTTTATGTAATGAGCCTATCCTCTATCCTTTCTTTTCTGTTTGTATTTCAATATACTGAAACTTATATAAGACTAGATAAATATTAAGAGGACTCTTCCGACTAGATAAAAATCTATCATGGTCAGCAAAGTTGTTTGTTTATTTGTGTTTGCTCTGTTAGTTAATAATTTCATTAAGAAAAACTAACTAAATAAATGGAAAATGAAAATTGATAGAATTTTTTTTTATTTTTTCTTCAAATCCAAAAATTTCTCTTTTTTTTATACATAGGTCGTCGATTCGGCATTGGAAAAAGGGCAGGGCCCCTTCTAGTAAATAGTTCAAACCTTTTTATCGATATGAGTGTTCTATATCAGATAAATTCTACACTAGCTATTTCCCGTTTAAAGCATTTTGATACTAATACTAATATTGTTGTAGAAAGAGTACCCCTTTTTGCCTGGACTTCAAGCAGTTTAGCTTTAACCGTCTTAATGGTATCACATTATTGGTCTATAGAGAATCAAAGTAAATTTACCAATGAGTCGCGAAATGCTATGGTTCTTCCATATGATTTCTGAAGTTATTCAGAAGTAATTCGTCGAGATCGTGCACCTTTTCTTATTTATCCCCAAAATACTAAAAAATATTCTAAAGTGCAGCCGGATAGATCCAATCTATTCTTGAAATAGACAACTCGCACACACTCCCTTTCCAAAAAAAATCAATACACCAACCACTACAGTTAGATTTATTAGATTTGTTGCTAAAATATCGGTATTAAACCCGAAACTCCCGGCGAATGGCCAGTGAGCTAAAAAAACGAAAGAATGGGTTACATTTTTCATATGCTCTCCTCTTATGGATAGGACGAACAAAGAAGATAGTTTTTGATCACTTACTTCGCTCGCCCTTTTTTGATCGGTTTTTTTAATGCAATTTTTTTAATGCAAATAGATTCAATCTAATAATTTCTTTTAGATTAAGTCTTAGGTCTCGTTTGACCTGTGAAAGATCACCTTTGTTGAAATGTATCCCAAAATTCCTAAAATAAAACGAAAATTTCCGCTGTATTAAACTAAGGACCGGAGGGAAGAGGGCGAGCATATCCTCTAACTTGATTATGCTCAAATCAGTCCTTCCTGGGGTTCCTGGGGTATTGCCCAATAAATAAAAAATTCCGGGAATAAAATACTATAAAAAATAGTAGTAAAGTATTGATATACTTGGAATTACAGAAGCAAATACCAATTTACTAAAAAAAGAATAAAGTATCTAATCTAAAGGACTTATTTTCTTTTTTAGGATTAAACAAAAGGGTTCGCAAATAAAAGCGCTAGTGCCACAACCAGTCCATAAATTGTTAAAGCTTCCATAAAAGCTAGACTAAGCAATAAAGTACCTCGTATTTTCCCTTCTGCTTCTGGCTGTCTCGCAATACCTTCTACAGCTTGTCCTGCAGCAGTACCTTGACCAACTCCAGGCCCAATAGAAGCAAGCCCTACGGCCAATCCAGCAGCAATAACGGAAGCAGCAGCAATTAGTGGATTCATGGTGAGTTCCTCATGTCAAAAAAAAAAAAGAAATGGTTAAGGATACAATTAACCAAGAAATTATTACTTCTAACTTCTATTGGGTAGAAGTAACTAAAAAGTACAAATTGAAATGATAATCTGAATCGTCCGAACTACTTCGAGATCTCATTTTTAGTTTCTAATCATTAGAGGTTTGTGTAAATCCATATGATTCTCATTATTCTATTTCTCTTTCTTTCCAACCACTCTTTCATTCCATCCTTTTTTTACTCTTCAATATCCTTGAGTTCCCTTTTATTCCCCTTCATCTAATCCATAAGACGAAATAAATAGAGGAAGAACTCCTATTGAAATCGAACTAATCCAATAGGAATCAAGATATAGAATTGATAACAATATGCTGCATAGAACTGGATATGGAATCCAATTCCATTACAATTCCATATAGAAGGGAATTCAAAATATCGGATTAGATAATGAATTTAACTTAGGAATAAAAAACAAAATCCCATATACATTTGTTTCTTCTATTTTGTTTGCGTATTTTCTCATTTTCTAGTGAATCCTATTATAAAAGCATTCCTTAGAAAGCCACACAAAAGATGACTGTCTTATAGGCATTAAGGATATAGATCTAACCTGACTCCGCCCCCCTTCGAATGCATATATATTTTAACAATTACATAATATTGTTTATTTTCTCTCCTACAACTATGGGTTGTATATTCATACCCATTTCGAACTATTTCGTTTTCCAAGCAAGAGGATTATCTGGAACCATGCATGAATTGGGCTAAGCTAAAAAACTGTTTCGAAAACTAGTCAATTCAATGATGACCTTCCATGGATTCCCCTATATAGGCTGCGGCTAACGTTGCAAAAATAAGAGCTTGAATACCGCTTGTAAATAATCCAAGAAACATGACCGGTATAGGGACTACTAAGGGGACTAAAGAAACAAGAACAACAACGACTAATTCATCCGCCAATATATTTCCGAAAAGTCGAAAACTCAGCGATAAAGGTTTTGTGAAATCTTCTAGGATGTTAATTGGTAAAAGGATTGGGGTTGGTTTAATATATTTCTCGAAATAACTCAATCCTTTTTTGCTAAGACCCGCATAAAAATATGCCGCTGATGTGAGTAAAGCTAAAGCAACAGTAGTATTTATATCATTCGTGGGCGCTGCTAATTCCCCATGGGGTAACTCTATAATTTTCCAAGGTAAAAGAGCACCCGACCAATTCGAAACAAAAATAAAAAGGAACATAGTCCCAATAAAGGGAACCCAGGGACTATATTCTTCTCCAATCTGAGTTTTGCTCAAGTCTCGAATAAACTCAAGGACATATTCGAAGAAATTCTGACCGTCGGTTGGGATGGTTTGTGGATTCCGAACAGCTATGATAACTGAACCTAGCAAGATAGTAATTACGACCCAAGAAGTGATGAGTACTTGGGCATGAATTTGGAAACCTCCTATTTGCCAATAGAAGTGTTGGCCTACTTCTACCCCCGATATATCGTATAACCCCTTGAGTGTTTTAATGGAACATGGTGTAATATTCATATTGTCCTCTGATAAAAATTGAACTTCAAAAAAGGAATTCTTTTGATTCAACCATCTCTTTCTCAACTCAGCAACTTGAAGTATTAATCTTATATTTAGGATACCAAGAAATCACATCAGATCATAATATATATCAATACCCTCTAATATATATCAATATTCCCCTTCTTTTATCTATGGAAAACAAAAAAGAATAGTAACTGATCTACGCAGTTGCTAAAGAATAAATTATTCTTCTTAATCAACGATTTCTTATATAGAGAGAACGGCCCTCACAAATTGCAAATACTAATTTGTTAAGAATCAATCGAATTGAAGTCATAGTGTCATCGTTGGCAGGAATCGATATACTCGCGAGATCTGGGTCACAATTTGTATCGACTAAAGAAATAGTAGGAATCCCCAAAATGGCACATTCCCGAAGAGCTATATACTCTTTTTGCTGATCAAGGACGATCACAATGTCAGGCAACTTCGTCATATATTTGATCCCGTCGAGATATCTTTGCAAGGTAGATAATTTTCTCTTTAAGATTGCCACATCTCTTTTTGGGAGATGGTGGAATTTTCCCATCTTTTCTTCTGCTCTTAAGTCTCTAAATTGAGAAAGTCTAGTTTTGGTAATCGACCAATTCGTTAGCATACCACTGAACCACTTTTTATTAACATAATGACAACGAGACCTTATTGCAGCTGATGCTACTAAATCCGCTGCTCTTTTTTTGGTACCAACAATTAAGAAGCTTTTTCCCTGACTTGCTGCATCAAAAACTAAATCACAAGCTTCTGATAAAAAACGAGCCGTTCTAGCGAGATTTGTAATATGAGTACCTTTACGCTTTGCTGAGATGTAAGGTGCCATTTTAGGATTCCATTTCTTAATACCATGACCAAAATGAACTCCCGCTTCTATCATCTCTTTCAAATTGATGTTCCAATATCTTCTTGTCATTTTTTCCACACTTCCTTTTTTTTTCTTTTTTTCGTCTTACCATTACGGAATTGATTTCTTTTTGAAGATTAAGAAAGAGCCGAAATAGCTTGAAATAAATAAAAATTGTTCCGATGGAACCTTCTACTCAAAATTGGCCATTGATACATGGTATAAACATAGCCTTAATGAATTAACTTATTTCTCTTACTTATTAAATTTATCTTACTTATTAAAATACAAAATAGAAAATCAGACCTGTTAGCATTCTAAGGTCAAAAGTCTATTTTAAATTAAAGTAAAAAAAATCTGCTTTATGTATCCTTAAATCGTCTAAATGGGGGTAAATGGGGGTTCTGATGTCTCATAGAAATTGTTTGTTACGTCAGAATCAGAAGAAACTAATTCTGTATGGAGAAACAAAATATCTCTCATTTCCAACGCGAATATATTTTTTTTTTGAATTTCGAAATAAAGGTTCTTGTCTTGTGGGGAACGATGCACAAATTTTTGGAATCCAGTACCAACAGGTATAATCCCCCCCAGAACCACGTTTTCTTTCAGGCCTTTCAACCAATCAATACGACCTCGTAGGGCAGCTTTTGCTAAAACTCGAGTAGTTTCTTGAAAACTTGCTTCAGATATGAAACTTTGGGTATTCAGGGAAGCCCTTGTTATTCCCAATAAGATTGCCCGATAATAGATCGATTCATCCAAAGCCCGCCCTGCTCGTTCCGCTCGCAATAGTCCTATTAATTCCCCAGGTGAAAAAACATTAGACATTCCATCTTCGGAAACCCTTACTTTTGATGTTACTTGGCGTATAATAATCTCTATATGTCTATTATGGATCTGTACCCCTTGGGATCGATAAACCTTTTGGATCTTATTAACCAAAGAGATACGACTTTGGGCTATGGTTAGCTCAGCTCCAATCAAGAATCCCCAAGGAACCCCAAGAATTCTTGGTATACACTCATTCCAATCCTCAATTCTCCTTTCGAGATTCGGCGATAGTGAATCAATTGAACGCGCTTCGAAGATTTGTTCTACTTTTGGAAGACCTTGCGTTATATCACTAGATCTTGATTTTTCATATATAAACGTAACTAACCTATCTCCTTTGTAAAGGATTTTTCTATAATGACCATGAACAGTTGCTCCTATAGTGGCCAAATAAGGCTTAGCTGCTCTTATAACAAAGGAGTCCATATTAACAATGAAAATTTGACCAGATTTTTTTATATACGATTTAAATAGACATACATTTTCGCAAATAAATTGTCCAAGGTGAATTATTGCCGATGTCTGCTCCCACGAGTCGTGATGGAGAAAGTGCCAATTCAAATGGAATGGATCCAACATGATGTTACTGTCAAAATTGGAAATCCTTTTCTTTTCGTCTATTAAAGAGTATTTTAGTCCTTGAAGTACTTGGAGGTTTTGTTTCAAATTGTCAAGGAACAAGTATTTTTTTAACAAGATCTGATTATGCGTTAACAAATAGTAAGATGAAAAAAAATTCGATATACTAGGTACAATAGCGCCTAAGAGCCCCAAAATATTTCGAATAGGAATTCTAGGATTCGATTCTTTTACCGCATTGGGATATTTTGAATTCTTGAATAAACCAATTCGAGAACAGTTGGATGCCGACAAAATCATCAAAGATGGGTATTCTTTATTTCGATTCAACAAGGTGCCAATAGCTTCTTGATGTTGGCTAAGTGATTGAATCTTCCCCTTGGAATAAAAGGAATTGGTATTGTTGTGATCTAACCTATTATTGGCAATTGGTCCTGCACTTGTCCTATCATACCTTCTTCGTGTATACGAAATAGTGGACTTGACTAACTCAATTCTTAGGAAATCGCGAATCAGATCATTTGTTCTTATCTCAACAAGGGAAGCAAGGGCCCCCTCTTTTTCTTCTTGTTCCCAATTCACTACTAAGCAAGTTCGAACGAATTGGCTATTCGTGTGATAAATTCTTTGAGTTAACTTGCTATTTTCGTGAGAAATAAAATTGACAAGTCGAAGTTGTAGATTATCTTCTTCTTGCAGAAGATCTTGCGGGAAAAGTGTTGCTAAATTTTTCCCTTCGTCCATTTCATATGCGAATGCAGGTCGAACCGAAACAAAATACTTTTCCTTGTTTTTGAGAATTTTTTTCCGTTGAACATAAACCCAATTTTTCCTTTTTTTTGATTCCTTAGAATCCTTTTTTTCTCTTTCTGGTGGTATCAAACTGCCACTTACTATCTTATCCACCTCTTCAGGAAAATAAATATCCCCAGAAAAGATTTTGAGTTCCGTATGGCTTTTTTTTCTTTTCACTCGGACCAATCCACCTAGTCGACTTCTTGTATTTTTTGTGAGTTGTGTATCCACCCCAATAATACTATTATCAAGTACCTTTAGGGATGAGGATCTCGGCAAGATATGCAGTTCTTGAAGAATGAAAAAAAACCGATCTACTTCTTTTTGGTATTTTAGACTAAATTCTTTTGTTCCTCGATGCTCAATAAAACCCTCTTTTTTTAAGATAGAATCCTCCTCTGGTCTCCCATATTCGTCTTCTGAGTCTTCCTCTGAGTCTTCTTCTAAAGTCCCATATTCGTTCTCTGAGCCATCCTCAGGGCTCCCATATTCTTCTTCTGGGTCTTCCTCTAGAGTTCCATATTCGTTTTTTCGGGTCTTATATTCGTTCTCTGGGCTCCGGTATTCCTCCTGTGAGTCTTTCTCTAGAGTCCTATATTCGTCTTCTAGGGTTTCATATTCGTCCTCTAGGATCCCATATTCATCTTCCAGGGTTTCATATTCGTCCTCTCGGACCCCATATTCCTTCTCTGGGCTTTCATATTCGTCCTCTGAGTCTTCCTCTCGAGTCCTATATTCTTCCTCTCGGGTCCGATATTCTTCCTCTAAGGTCCTATACCTAAATTTAACAATTCCTGAACCCTTTTTATCTTTTATGTATCGTGGATCGTCAAAATAAGCAAAAATAGTATTTCTACGTAAAACACCCATAAAGGGTATTTCAATCGAAATCCCCAAACAGGGTATTAGCTCTTTCTCTTGTTCTTGATGATATTGTAATGGAATTACAAACTCATTTTTTCGCTTTTTCCCCAACAAATTCGAATTATCTTGAAGAATAGAAGGATAGACTAAATTCCAATGACCGTTGGACACGGCTCGATCCCGCGTTAAATAATCAAGAATTTCCCTATCTTTTTTACCAAAAGTATCCAACAATCTATGGCTTACTGGATCGTTAGCCATTGAGAGTTCAAAGACATATCTTCCGTCAACAGAAAAATAATAAGTATTCATTTGATCTTGATCCTTGTGGAGCGAAAAAGATGCTAGACTGGATCTGCACATACTTACTGACAATATCCATAAATGGCTTGTTTTTGGTAATCCACGAAGATTCCCATATTGATATTCGGGCGCATGATAAACATCAGTACTCCAGTGCATTTCCCCGTCTGATTCGGAATAAATATTCTTTTGTACCCTTTCTTTAAAATGCAAAGTGGACGTTCCAGCACGAATCTCTGCAATTACTTGTTCGGATTCCACGTATTGATCATTTTGCACTAGAATCAAGCTTTTTAACGGAATATTCACACTATGTAGAATATCCTGACTCTGAATAGTTACATGCAAGTCTATATAGGATAGAAAAGCAGGCTGCCCATGACGGGTACGTGTGGGGTGAACCAAATCCTCATTGAATTGTATTTTTCCATTCGAGGGGGATCGTACAAGGTCGGCAGTACCCCCTGTGAATACTCCACCAGTATGAAAAGTTCTTAATGTTAGTTGAGTCCCTGGCTCCCCAATTGATTGACCCGCAATAATACCTACAGCTTCCCCCAATTCGACCAGATCGCCATGAGTGGGACTTCGCCCATAACATAATTGACAGATCCAAGATGTGCTCCGGCAAGTAAAGGGGGTTCTAATATATATTGTTTGTGCTCGAAACGGTTGTGCTCGAAAGGCAGTTATGAATCGATTGACTAATCCAATTCCAATATCTTGATTTCGAGCAGCAATGCATCGTGAATCAATATATATATCCTCTGCTAATACACGACCAATTAGTGTTTGGACAAAAAGTTTTTCCGTCATCCCATTTTGAGGACTCACAGAAATACCTCGGATAGTACCACAATCTCTTCTACGCACAATGATATGTTGAACTACTTCAACAAGTCTACGTGTAAGATATCCAGCATCCGCTGTTCGTACAGCAGTATCTACAACCCCTTTGCGGGCTCCGTAGCAAGAAATTATATATTCTGTCAAAGAAAGTCCCTCGCGTAAATTGCTTTGAATAGGTAAATCAATCATTTGTCCTTGAGGATCCGCCATTAACCCTCTCATACCTACTAATTGATGTACCTGAGATGCATTTCCTCTGGCTCCTGAAAAAGACATTAGATAGACTGGATTAGAAGGATCCGTTATCCGGAAATTCGAATTCATTTCTTGTTTCAAATATTCACTTGTAGCATACCATATCTCAACGGATTGGCGTAATTTTTCTACCGCGTGTACAGCCCCATAATAATAGTGTTTCTCCAAAAGAAAACTCTGTTGTTCCGCGTCTTGGACTAACCATCCTTTAGAGGGTATTGTTAAAAGATCTTCGATTCCTAAAGAAATCGATGTAGTAGTGGCTTGATGGAAGCCCAGAGTCTTTATTTGATCCAGTATATGGGATGTATATCCCATTCCGAAATGATCTATTAATCTGCTAATAAGTCGTTTCATAGCAGTTCCGTCTATCTCTTTATTATGAAAGACCAGGTTGGCCCGTTCCGCCATACATGAGTACCCCCTTTTTTGGCTGAGTAGGATTCGACAATTGCTGAGTAGGATTCGACAATGGGCCTGAGTCAGTGATTCGAAAACTTAATTTACTCCCTTTTCTCAATCTGAATTTGCGCGGTAAAAAAGACGGTACTAGTGAAATCGGAATGCCCCCCGAAAGGGGCATCGACGAATCTAACTTCCTTGTTTAGGTAGTGTATGAATAGGCCCGACTAAATCCTTGTATGGCTTCCTCTATTTCTCTATAAAAAGAAATATGACCAAGAGTAGTTCGAATGTATATAGAACGGATTTCTTTTTTTCTATTTCCCACTATTAGATAGTGGGCATAAATCTCATGATAAGTCCCAAAAGATTCATATTGAACTTCAATCGGAACTTCTCTTGACCCAATGACGCGTTGATCTAGTTTCCATCGGAGCCACAAGGGACTGTTTAAACCGATTCGTTTCTGTCTATAAGCTCCCAGTGCATCATAGGAACTAGAAAAAAGGGGTTCTTTATCTTTCGTATACTTAAAATAATTATTATTGTAATTTACTTTTTTATTTGGATAGTTTCCGCAACTATTATATCTATTTGCGCAAATACCTCGATGGTTTCCAATCGTTAATAAATAAAGTCCGATAAGCATGTCTTGGGTTGGCACGCAAATAGGGTCTCCAATAGCGGGAGACAGGAGATTCATATGAGAAAACATAAGTAAACGGGCTTCCGCCTGAGCTTCCAAGGATAAAGGTAGATGAACAGCCATTTGATCCCCATCAAAGTCCGCATTGAAACCCTTACACACTAATGGATGTAAACAAATAGTACGCCCCTCTACTAAAGTGGGTTGGAAGGCCTGTATGCCTAATCTATGCAGGGTAGGTGCTCTGTTCAACAGTACAGGATGTCCCCGCATAACTTCTTGAAGTATTTCCCATACAATAGGTTCCTTTTCCCAAATTTTCCTTTTAGCAATCCTTACATTAGAAGTAGCACGTTTCGTGATTAAATCGCGAATTACAAATAGCTGAAAAAGTTTTATTGCTATCTCTAAAGGTAATCCACATTGATGTAATGAAAGCGAAGGACCCACAACAATGACGGAACGCCCCGAGTAATCGACCCGTTTCCCAAGCAGAGTCTCGCGAAACCTCCCCTCTTTACCCTCAATTACATCTGAAAGTGACTTGTATACTTTATTGTGACCATCCCTCGTCGGTTGCCCGCGGGACCCACTATCAAGAAGTGTATCCACGGCTTCTTGTACCAATTTTTCCTGGCACATTACTAAATCTGCTGGCGCTAATTCACTTCTTTTTAATAGATAGGCAAGGTTGTTGTTCCGACGGATAACTCTCTTATAAAGTTCATTAATATCCGAAGTCACTACTTTATCCCCAGACCTATAAACAATGGGTCTCAATTCGGGAGGAAGAACCGGTAATAAGCACAAAACCATCCATTCAGGTTCTACATTTGTTTGAATAAAATGTTTCGCCAATTGCATGCGTCTAATCAAAAAAACTTTTCTTATTCGTCTTTTTCTATCTTCCCATTCATCTCCACTATAGCCCTCGTCTTCTAATTCCTTCCATTCAACCAGGGAATTCTCTATAATAATTCGCAAATCCAAATCCGCTAATTGTTCTCTAATAGCATCTGCTCCTGTCGCAATTTCCCTATTTCGAAATGTTGCAAAGCCCGGGGTAGAAAAAAAGGGAGAAATGCTGTGGTTACAGGATGAAATTTCATCTTCGAATAAACCTCGTAATCGTAAGAAAGTAGGTTTTTTAGCGCTGGGCCTAGCAAAAGAGAAATCGCCGTATACTAGGCCCTCCAATTTCTTAAGGGGTTTATCTAAAAGATTTGCGATATAACTAGGAAGACCTTTCAAATACCACACATGAGTCACTGGACATGCCAGTTTGATGTATCCCATTTGATATCTTCGTATCCGAGAATCGACAAATTCTACCCCGCATTTTTGGCAAAATCTTTCATCTTCGTTTTCAGCTACGCTCGCTCGAGAATTTCCACAAGCACAAATTCCGCTTTTTATGGGTCCAAAGATTCTTTCGCAAAACAATCCATCTTTTTCTGGTTTATCGGTTTTATAATGAAAAGTAGAGGGCCTTGTTACTTCGCCAACGACTTCCCCATTAGGTAGCATTTTGTTAGCCCAAGCCTTTATTTGTTGAGGGGAAACGAGTCCAATTTGAAGTTGTTTATGTTTATATTGGTCAATCATAAAATAGAAATAAGAAAAGAATTTATATTTATTCCGATCAAACATCCTCCCTATTAACCTGGAAGTTCTTTTCAGATACAAGAAAATGGTTCAGTTCTAGAGCCAAAGATCGTAGTTCTCGAACGAGCACTCGAAAAGATTCTGGAGGATCCTCGTGATTAGGCACTCTTTTTCCCCAGATCGTAGCATTAAGTATTTCTTGGCGAGCTATAAGATGATCAGATTTATAAGTAAGTATCTCTTGTAAAATATGAGCAACACCAAATCCTTCTAAAGCCCAAACTTCCATTTCTCCTACTCGTTGTCCCCCTTGCTTGGCTCTTCCTCTAACGGGTTGTTGGGTAACAAGTGAATAGGGCCCAGTAGAACGCCCATGGATTTTCTCATCAACTTGATGGATTAATTTTAAGATATAGGACTTCCCTATTAGAACAGGTTGTTCGAAGGGATCTCCTGTTCTTCCATCAAATATTCTGCTTTTTCCCGGGTACTCGGGTTCAAATACCCATGGATTTTTTGTTTGTTTACTGGCTTCATATAATTCCGAAAACACAAGTTTTCTTGAAGCCTCTTGCTCATATCTCTCATCAAAGGGTGCTATTCTATAATGCTTCTTTAACAGATCCCCTGCTAATCCAAGCGAGCTTTCAAATATTTGTCCCACATTCATTCGTGAAGGTACTCCTAAGGGATTGAAGACCATATCAACAGGCGTTCCATCTTGCAAATAGGGCATATCTTGCCTAGGCAAAATTTTGGAAATGATCCCCTTATTCCCGTGTCTTCCGGCTACTTTATCCCCAACTTTGATTTCACGTTTCTGTAAAATATATACACGAACCATTATGTCGAGGGGGTCCCTCTGGATCCATTTCACATCGATAACGCGCCCTCTTCCACCTATAGGTAGTTTCAGAGAAGTTTCTTTTGAATTAGATACCTCAAGACCAAAAATGGCCCGTAATAATCCAGCTTCCGCGATATAGGACGATTCACTCGCTATCTGAGGGGTTAATTTACCCACTAAAATATCGCCAGTTTCTACCCAGGATCCCAACCTCACAACTCCATTTCTGTCCAAATTGCGGAGCAAATGTTCTTCTAGATGTGGTATTTCTTTAGTGATTTTTTCAGCGGAGCCTTGGCTTGTCGTATCCGTCTGAATTTCATATTTTCGGATGTGAAAAGAAGTATAAATACCCTCATATACCAAACGTTCGCTAATCAGTACTGCGTCTTCAAAATTGTAACCCTCCCATGGCATATAAGCTACTAAAATGTTTTTTCCTAAAGCAAGTTCCCCACCAACTGTAGCCGCTCCCTCCGCTAAAATTTGCCCTTTTTTAATAGATTTACCCCAAGGAACCCGAGGTTTTTGGTGCATACAAGTATTTTTGTTAGAGCGCTGATGGGCAACTAAAGGAATACTTATAGTCTTCCCACTACTTGATAAAAGGATCTTGTGACTATCACTAGAAATGATCTTTCCCTCGCGTTCAGCTATAACGGAAACCCTCGAATCTAGAGCTGTTTGGCGTTCCAATCCAGTTCCAACAATGCACTTCTCGGACCGAGAAAGTGGAACTGCTTGGCGCTGCATATTAGAACTCATTAAAGCCCGATTCGCATCATTATGCTCAATAAAAGGAATGAGAGAACCTCCAATAGAAAAATATTGGAAAGGAAAAATACTTCTAACATGAATCTGTTCCCATGCAATAGTCAGGAATTCTTGACGGTATCTAGCTGGAACAACCTGTTCTTCCTGAATACCCTGATTCAAGGACAAAGAGTTTCCTGCTGCTATCATATAATATTCATCTCTATTTGGTGATAAATAAACCACCTGTCTCTCTTTTTTTTCTTTTGCTTTCTCAGATATTTCATAAAACGGACTCTCTATGGATCCCCACCAGTGATCAATTGTCGCATGAATAGCTAAGGATCCAGTAAGTCCAACATTAATTCCTTCGGATGTGTCAATTGGACAAATACGCCCGTAGTGACTCGGATGAATATCTCGACTCCGAAAACTTGCGGTTCTCCCCGTCAATCCTCCAGGACCCAAACAACTCACTTTTCGCCCATGAACCGTTTGTGTCAATGGATTGGTTTGATCAAAAACTTGAGATAAAGGGTATGTGCCAAAAAAGGTCTCATAAGTAGTTATTAATAAAATCGAAGTTGAAGTTGGAGTTACCAAAGTTTGTGGAGTCGGTTTCGATTGACGTATGAATACTCTACGGATAGTTTTTTGAACCGCATGTTGTAAACGACCAAGAGCCAGTCCGAATTGATCTTGTAAAAGATCTGCAACCGAACGAATACGTTTATTTTTCAAGTGATTCATATCGTCATCATCAAGTATACCCGTTCCAAATTTCATTCCAATCAAATGATCCGTAGCGGCCAATACATCTCGTGGTAACAAGAATGTATTGTTCTGAGGTATATCAAGATTCAGTCTACGATTCATATTTCGTCGACCAACTCTTCCTAATTCACATTTTTGTTGAAAAAATTTCTTTTGTAATTCCTCACATAAGGACTCCGAAAATACCAGGTCCCCACCTACACAAGAAAATTGTTGATAAAACTCCAAAATAGCTTTTTCTTTTGACTCAATCTTCTTCTTCTCCTTAGCATTCGGGAAAGACAAGAAAATTTCGGGGTAGGAAACATTATCTAAAATTTCTCTTAGATTCGAACCCATAGCTGATGATAGAACTAAAATAGATATCTTTTGTTTTCTACTCACGCGAGCCCATATCCTTTCTTTTTTATCAATTGCTAATTCCGATCTTCCTCCCCAATCTGATATTATAGTCCCGGTGTATATAGAAATTCCCTTATGGTCTAACTCCGAGCGGTAGTAAATACCAGGACTTAGCAATATTTGATTGATCACAATTCGGTATATTCCATTTATTATAAAGGTTCCTAAGGAATTCATTATAGGAATGTTTCCAATAGAAATGGTTTGCTTTTGCACATCGAAACCAAAAATTAATCTCGCAGATACATATAATTCGGAAGAATAGGTAAGCGATTCATACACAGCATCCCTTTCTTTTATCGAAGGTTCTAGCAATTGATATCCTTTCGCAAATAATTGAAATGCAATTTCGTGATCTGGATCTTTAATTGTTGGAAACTTCTCAAGTTCTTCTGCCAAACCTCGGTTAATGAACCTACAAAATCCCTCGAATTGGATCTGACTAAATCCGGGTATTGTGGACATTCTCTCATTTCCATTCCGGAGCATCTTAATCTTAAGTTTCCTATTTATCGAAGAAAAATTCCATTATCAGCTCACTCTTCATCAACCCCTACGGATCAATCTAGCAATCATGGAATCTATATTCTGTTTACTGAATTGCATGAAATTCTCGGGAACTCCACATATGTATTTCATATATGTATTTCATACATATGAATAGAGACAGTTTCAACGAAAGTTCGAATTTGGCGGGGATAGAAATGGAATGAAAATGAATTTATAAAAAAGTCAAAAAAAAAAATTCTGCCACTTAAATTTTATGATATTCTAATCAGATTGGATAGCAAAGATTTCTCGTTTTATCTCCTTTTTATGAAAGGGATAAGCCATAATAATTTATAAGCACTAAAAAGTTTGACTTTAGTTCGATTTAGGATAGCACACTTTGTTTAATTTTCAAAAAAGTTTGAAAGTTCTTTTTTGTTTCTGTAGTAGTAGAATTGCTGGAAAATAAAGGATTTCGTTGTATAATCCTAAAATAAAGGAAGTACTTCATTTTTTAAGTACTTGACAGTTATCCACCTATCCACATACCTTTCTTTTATCGTAATTTCATTTGGGTGGCCCAAGAAGGCCAGGTCATAATCTATATCAGAGCAAATTTACTCTTTTTTTTTTATTCAAGAAAAAATTTAATGCAATGAAAAATTAAAGCACGATTCCCTATAGGAAATGTACATAAGGGGGATCCATAGATAATAATGCTGTTGGGACCTGGAGTTTACCTATATACAGATTAGGAAAACTTTTTTCTATTTTATTATGCCATTAAACAGAATCGAGAGAGGGAATACCGATTTAAGAGTGGTTCACTAATTCAAAAAAAAAGAAAATTCTAGTTAATGGTTCCAATTTGTTTTGAATTTTGCAGTCTGTGACTGGAAATCCACTTTTTCTCCTTTGTCATCTTAATAGAATAAAAAGAAAAGGGAAGTTTTCTAGTGTTAGCAATGTGTGTTTTAAGATAGAATCCATAGAGGAGAATAAGCAAAACTGGATCCAAAAAAGCAGAAATCTTTTTTTTTTTGAAAAAGATTGGAAAAAGTAAGTAGAATTAGATTCAAGATAGAAGAAAGGGGATTTTACTAAGAAAATGTGAATGAATACTTATTCTTTTCTCGATTTTAGATCGGATTTTTTGGCGGCATGGCCAAGCGGTAAGGCAGGGGACTGCAAATCCTTTATCCCCAGTTCAAATCTGGGTGCCGCCTGATCAATAAAATACTTAGGATTATAGTACTGATCAAACTCGACAAATTCGTACCTCTTTTAATTTTGGGCAAGAAAGTAACTAGTTCTGGCGATACTGGATTTTGAGAATCCATATCATAGTTCTAGTCTCAAACTAGGCTTTGTTTTGGCGGCAGTGGCCCAAATCCCAAATGGCTACCTACCTATAAGGATGAGGTAGCGTTTCCTTATTCTTTTATTAATTTGAATTGATATTCGATTCGGGAATTTTAAACTACGAAGCTAAGATGTCATAAATCTTCGTATCTAAAAGTCCCTAAGGGACTTCTTTTGAATCTAAGATTGAAGAAGGGACTTCGCGAAGAAATATCAAGACTTCTTAATTATCATACATTTATTTATCGTACATCTTACTACATACACTTCGTACATCTTATGCTACCTACATAGACTAAAGTAAAGTCTACGGATTCTGTCGAGAACCAGATTGAATAGGCTTATCAAAAAAAAATTTCGGAGTTGTGGATAAAGTTTCCTCACTCTTTCATAGAAAGATGAAAGCAGGGCAGTAGGGTTTAGGTCAAAAATAAACATGGGTAAGGCGGGTATCCAATAACAATAAATATTTCTCTATCCTAATTTTAGGATATATTCTGACGTTCTTTGCTTATAAAAAAGGTAACAAAAGGAACAAAAAATCTCTCTATTCCCGCGTCTTCTATTCAGGACATCCTCCTACCCCTTTTTTAGGGAAAAGGGTTATGTATCATTTTTATACTTAATGCTCTCCAATTCTACCAGAAATCATATAAGAATTTGTTAGGAGTAAATTCTTTTAACTGATTCATCCATAGTCTTAGGGCCGAATCGCCTTTTGACTCTGTACCCTTGATTCCACTATGATTATTGATTAATAGTAGAAAAATTCCTTCATAGAAACAGGAGACATAATTTACATGGATATAGTAAGTCTCGCTTGGGCTGCTTTAATGGTAGTCTTTACATTTTCTCTTTCGCTAGTAGTATGGGGGAGGAGTGGACTCTAGGGATACTACTAATTGATTGAATAGTCGAATTGTAGTATCAATTCTTTTCTTTAATTGATCCTTTTGCATTAATCGTTTTGCCAAACTTTATTTTATTTTTCTTTTACTATAGTCTATAGTGTATTCTCGTATTATTTTTCTCCCCTTCCATAGATTCTTTCAATGAAGAATTGTCTTCGATTTTTTTGATTTTGAATTGATTGAAATTAAGTGGATGCAGTGAAAAAAGAAGTTGAATTAGACTACTATTTCAATCTACTAATCTATTATATGTAATGCAGATTCAAGATAATATAATAGAAAGAATCATAAAGCGTGGTAGAAAAAACTATATGCTTTCTACCACACTTTATGATTCCAACCAGATCCTTTCATTTAAGACTTGAATTTTTTTTTTCTTTAATCCCTTTTTATTTCTTCACTGATTAATTGGTAATTGGAATTCCAGTTAATCATTTTGGCTGGCTGTTTTTACATAAATAATAAGTAAAAAGGCAGTAGGAACTAGAATGAACAATGCAGTAGCAATAAATGCGAGAATATTGACTTCCATAACCTCTTTATTTTTTTATTTTTCACAATAACTCGGGATGTAATCCCATGGAGAGAAAAAAGGGGTATCCTGTAAATTCAAGGGGAGGACTTGCATTCTGATAATACTGAATCAATTCAATATTATGAATATCGGATCTATCAAATCAATTCATGGTTGATAGTGGAATAATATAACATAGGAGATCCCTTATCCATACTAAGAACAAAATCCTTTTTTTGATTGGATTCGGAACCCCTTTTTTCATCCTTTTCTACTTTTGCTTTTCTATATGTATAACCCACAATCTTTCTTATAGTTATACATACAATTAAGTATTATATGACCAACTTTCTACGGGCCACATAGACATCCACATAAGCAGTAGAAGTAGAAATGAGATAGAGAAAAGAGGGTCTTAAATAAAAAGAAAGGATCCCTTATTTATTTGAATTTAGGAAAAAGAGCGTTTGCTTGGTTTTTATTTATTTTATTAGGTTACTATCCATATTTGCTTTTTGGGGTCTAAAGATGAGAGCAGACGCATAAAAAAAAAGGAGTCGGCAAATGAACTGAGAATTAGGTAGATTCTTTCCAATTATTCATTGAACATACACAAACAAAGTTGGAACTAGAAAATGGAAGGAGTGTGGTTTAACCCCCCAAAAAATAGAGTAATATCCTAAATTATACTAATCCACGTATGATATCTATGTCTTTCCTTATCAACCGGAAGTAGTGAGAAAAAAATTCCTATACAGCTCTCTTTTTACTGAGAAATGCGAAATAAAAATAAAAAAAGTGAAGGTGAAATAAGGGTGCCCCATAGACATTTGATCTTGTCCCCTGCCCCCTTTTTTTCTTGGAAATTTTTTTTGATAAGAATTTTGATAAGAAAAGGAAAGATGGATTAGTCCATTCATTGAACTCTAGTTCGGGACTGACGGGGCTCGAACCCGCAGCTTCCGCCTTGACAGGGCGGTGCTCTGACCAATTGAACTACAATCCCTGCAGGGTGTATGGCATACCTATTCTTAAATAGAACCATAAGAAGATTCAATTCGTCTGCCGTACTGTACTCTAAGAAATAGACGAATCATATACTACATACCCACATAGGATATGTGGGTGTAGTGAGAGTGGCATAACTAGTATCGTATGTCGCGATTTTTTATTCCTAAAAATAAAAGATAATCGACCTTTCAATAAGAAAAACTCTTTTCTTTGTAAGAAAAGAATCAGAGAGAAATGGATTAGAAGGAAATTTTCCTTCTCTCTTTACCATAGATTTCTATGGATCAAACATTTTTTTTTATGGAAGAAAAAAATGGATTTAGTTCATATTCATGAAGCCCCAGATTTTTGGGCCGAGCTGGATTTGAACCAGCGTAGACATATCGTCAACGAATTTACAGTCCGTCCCCATTAACCGCTCGGGCATCGACCCAGGAAGAATTTATTCTAGGATTTTTGATAATCTATGATTAACCTCTTTTTTTAATACTCCCTACCCCCAGGGGAAGTCGAATCCCCGCTGCCTCCTTGAAAGAGAGATGTCCTGAACCACTAGACGATGGGGGCATCACTAGACGATAGCGCCATATACAACCACTCGTCTTTATACTTCTTTATACTATAATGATAGTATGAGCAGTTTTTTGGAATTGTCAATATACTCTTCGAGTATAACTAGATCAAAGCAAAGAGTCTTTCCTACTTTTCTGTTATGCTTTCATAGGATTTTTTTTTAGTTGATCGTTAGATTAATTCACGCATCATCCCCTACTTTTTATTTTTAGGGAAATTCATTTAAATATAGAATAAGAATAGATTAATAAAAAAGATTCTAGATTAGTTCAGTACAGGTATTGATTTGCTTGCTCTAACAGGAAAAGGGGGCATCTCGCACTAAACTAAGTCATAAAATTCAAGAAAAAAAAGAGAGATTTTCAAAAAAAAAAAGGAAAAAAGTGAATGAATTTAGTAGAAAAGTACCTTATCGGATTCGAACCGATGACTTCTGTCTTACCATGGCATTACTCTACTACTAAGTTAAGTGAAAAGCCCTTTATCGGATTTGAACCGATGACTTATGCCTTACCATGGCATTACTCTACCACTGAGTTAAAAGGGCTTTTTATTCAATTCAAAAGTTAGCCACTTTCGTTTACCATTATGGGTCTACTGCATAATGTACATAATATATATTATATCTCGATATATGTAGAGATTTTCTCTATATATATCGAGATATAGAAGTTTATTCATGGCGGGGTTCAAAATCTTGAGAAAATTATAAGAAAAATAAGAAAATCTTTCATATTCTCTCTTATTACTTGTACTTCATATTCTCTCTTATTACTTGTACAAAGTAGAGGTTTTATTTATATTATATAAATAAATATGTATAATAAAATACGTGAACAGAGAGTTGACATGACACACTCAATAATTATTATTAGTATCTGATATACTTGAAGAGGGTAAGTTCGTAGGTATCTAAACACGATCTCAGACGACTCACCAAACCAAAGCCCGGACAGAAGTGTTTTTTTTTATTTTTAGGCTATTCACTTTTCACGTGTTCAGAATGTTCTGCAGAATTAGGGATTTTTTTCTTCTATTGGCTGATCTTATGATGAGAACTTTCTCCGTTTGATTTAATAGGGTGGAATTAGCCTCCTTCTCGAATGGCTGCCCTTGACAAAGGATAGCGTTGGTATCATAATCTACATGTAGCGGGTATAGTTTAGTGGTAAAAGTGTGATTCGTTCTATTAATAACTGAATTTGAAATGATATACTTAAGGCATCCTTAAGTTTTTTTATATTCATATTCCGATGAAACTTTAGTTTTTATAAAGGGTTTAATCCTATTCCTCTCAATAACATATTGAGGAAAAATATACATTCTCGCGACTAGTATCGAAAAAAAGACTAATTGAATTTGTATCCAAAATACAAATTCGATTATATCCAAAATACAAATTCGATTATGAGTACAGAGTCGCGAAGCATAATTTTGCATTGGATTAAGTATTCCAATTGAATAAATATGAGTAAAGGATCTATGGATGAAGATACAAAAAAGTTTATTTCCAATCGTAACTAAATCTTTTTTCTTTTAAAAAGGAAATGGAAGCCCAATAGCTAAAAAACGATAGTTTTGGTTTACTAGAACCATCAGTATATTGTTTCAGCTCGGTGGAAACCCAACTCTTTTCCTCAGGATCTCTTGAATGAAATTAGGGAACGAAGTAAGTAGATTAGATAGATATTTAATAGAATTTCTATCTCCTATTCTATAGGGATCATCTAGAAAGCAGAGAGCTTTGGTTCTATTCAGACAGAAAAGCTGACATAGATGTTAAGTGGTGAGAATATCCAAAAAGGAGCCGAATGAAATCAAAATTTCATGTTCGGTTTTGAATTAGAGACGTTAAAAATAATCAACCAACGTCGACTATAACCCCTAGCCTTCCAAGCTAACGATGCGGGTTCGATTCCCGCTACCCGCTCCATTCTGTCTAAAAAGACTATTTTGTCTAGATATGGTAGAGACTTGTATTCAACCTTTTTCGTCCACCTGTTTTCGGCCCTACAGAGCGGAGTAGAGCAGTTTGGTAGCTCACGAGGCTCATAACCTTGAGGTCACGGGTTCGATTCCCGTCTCCGCACCTAGCAGTCCGTATAAATGGACTGTTCTATTTGTATAGATATGGTAGAGGGCTATATCCAACCTTTTTTATTCAGCAGTAGGGGGAAAAGAAAAAAGAAATGAAAGAAAGGCACAGTCTATCCCCCTTTAAAAGCAATTTGTCTCTTGTTTGTCTCGGTGAATCCCCTATTTAGGGGACCCTCTTGGCAAGTTCGATTTTCGCCCCCGAAGCACTCTTTTTTTTGAGTCGGATGCAAAGCAAAGGAAGAATGAGATAGGAAGGGATACGTTACTAGAGAAATTTTTTATCATACATAGTAGCTTACTAAATTAAGCTGGCGAGCGACGGGAATCGAACCCGTATCTTCTCCTTGGCAAGGAGATGTTTTACCATTGAACTACGCTCGCTACACTGAACTACGTTCGCTACGGCATATATTTTATATGGTATATCTGCCTGGGTCGACCTTATATATCTGGGTCGACCGTTTCATTTTCTATTAGAGTTTTCTTTTTATTAATTGTCTGTCAATCAATAGTCTAATGGCAATGGAATTTCATGAGAAGAAGTAATAATTCGGAACGCAAATAGCATTTTAATGTGTATCACAATCCGAATTTTTTCGAAAAAAGCCTTTCTTTTTATTTATTTTGTATCGGGCTACTAAATACTAAACAAATTCAAGAAATGAGAGAATTCAGAATAGCTACCAGAAAAACTAATCCAATCCATAATGATGTACCGGAAAATACAACGTTTTTATTATTTGACCAACCATCAGGAG